TTTAATCGCAAACTTGACAGATAACCCAGAAACTCTAAATTATCTTTAGATAATTGATTTATATTAACCCTTTGCGCTTGAAACCATACGGAAAAATAACATTGCCATAAATTAACAAAATAAAATTGCCATTTATTCATCAGAAGCGGCGTATCCTTTGTTGCCAGAATAAATTTTCCGTGATATCTAACATAATGTATGAAAGGATCCTCGAGCAACCCTATAATCGCCGGAAAATTATTAACAAACACTTTTAAAAAATGTTGTATTTTTCCATAGAAAAAAATTCGCTCAAAAAGGACTTCATAAGATGTCGATCGTAAATGATAAGACCACTTACGTATAAAAAAAAATATGGATTCGTATTCGCATACATGAGAATTATATAAGAACAATAAAAATCTTGGATTCAAAATTGATTTTTTTTTTTTATCCAAATTCTTCCAATTGCAATACTCGTATAGACAGAACCTAAAAAAATGCAACGAAGAAGCATCTTTTACCCGGTAACGTAGGGTTTGAACCAAGACTTCTAAATGGATGGGGTAAGGTATTAGTAAATCTAACACATAATTAAAATGTGAAAACTTGTCTTCTAAAAAGGGAAATATTGAATGAATTGATTGTAAATTAGAAGATTTTTTGAATTGTTTTCCTTCGAAAGAGGACCCTAATCTTAGGGAAAATGGAATTTCTATAATCAATGAAAATAAAACAGATATCATTTGATAATAGAAAAGATTGGTATGTCCAAAAAAAGTATTTTGATTTTGATTTAAATTCTTAGTGGGAATAATAAAACGATTCTGTTCATACATTCGCAAAATGAAGCGTTTCACAATTAGTGAACTATATTTTTTCTCATAATCCGCATTTTCAAAGAAAATAGAGCGATTTCTATTTAATCTATTTAAACCGTGATCATAAGCAAGTACATAAATATATTCCCGAAAAAAAAGTGGATATAGAAAACTCTGTTGCCGAGCCTCATCGAAATCTAAATATCCTTGATATTTCTCCATTTGAGTTAGAATTAAATTTGAACTGAAAGTAAAGTCTTTATTTTCTTGAGTTCTAAAATGACACATAGTGCGATATAGTGAAAATAAGGTATTAGATTACGAAAGTAATAGATACCCCATAAACCGGTAGACCGCTATCCGGATTCTCTATCTTTAATAGATTTCTGTTCGTTATATTTTATATAATATTTTTTATATTATAGAATAACAAAACAAGATGATTAGAAATCCTTTATTTTTTTTTTACCTAATCGCTCTTTTGATTTTGGAAATATATATATTTTTTTTTTATCAATATACTGCTTCTTTTACACACCCATCTCTAACCTAACCCAAGCGGACTAGGGAAAAAAATAATTAGGACTCACGAAAAATTTGATAATAACACGCAAGAAAAAAAAATGTCCCCATACCCGTATTAGGCACTAATCTATTTTTAACATTTAATTAGATCGGGTAATTTTTCAAATTACGAATGGAACCTCGTTTTTTTTTTCTGAAATCAGAAAAACTTGCTTTTTTATCCATTTATATTTATTTACTCGACCCAAATTGGAATTCCTTTTTTTTTTGTTGACACCGAAAACAAGGTTGTACCGATCCGGAAAGCAAAAAAAATTTATCTGAATTCTCTCTTGATACGACATGCTATTTTTTCCATTCATTCCTTTCAGGATCAGTCGTGGTCTTACAAACTCTACCGCAGATTTGGACGAATCCTTTTCTTCATACAAATGTGTAAAAGAGGCTAGTCGCACTTAAAAGCCGAGTACTCTACCGTTGAGTTAGCAACCCCCCCCAAAAAAAAACAAAAAAAGAAAGTACTGCAAATATGTAGATACAACCAGAATAAAGAAAAAAAAAATAAATAAAAATCCAGTCATGTGTGTATCAGGGATAAATAGATCCATTTCTCTATGAGAGAATTATATTTGGTCGATACACTGTTGTCAATATGATTGTGTTTAATATAGTGAAAAGAATAGAAAAAAAATACAAAGCGTAACCCCTTGGTTTGTTAGTTCATACAATGAATGAAAACTAAGCCAGATAGTGTAATCTCAAATCTTTTTATACTTTTTTTTATGGCCTTTCATTTTTTATTAATAATTCATTTTTTATTAATTAAGTATTAAATTATTAATATATTATTTTCTATTTTCTATATAGTAAAATTTTCTATTTATACAAAAATTATCTTCATAAAATTATTTATTAGTATAAAACATAGTAGTTGTTAGCAGGGTATTTTTGATTATTCGTACCTTACGAAGAATACTAATAATAAATAGAAAATCTAATAAATATAAATATGATGGAAGTAAAAGAGGAGGAAAGAAAAGAGTAGATAAAATTTGATACCAAGCTATATACGAGTCTTTCAATCCTCTTTTTTATATTTTATTAATATTTGATTAAAAAGATTAAAAAATTCACTTTTATTAAAAAAGGGCAGCAACAAGCCCCTTCTTTTGTTTCTGATTTCTTTCTATTAACTATTAAAGAATCATACTAAAGGCTTAATTCACTCATTATAAACTTTTGATTCAAAGAATTTTCGAATTGTCTGAAAATTTACTTTTCCAGTGTAAAATTGCTTGAAAGGGCTTTTTTTGTCGATTTGAATATAAAAATAAAAAGTCTTACGAAGTTGTTCAAACTTATTGATTCGCACTAACCATAGATCCTTACTCCTGCGAAAGGAATAAAAACTTTATATTCTCCTCGATCTTCATCCTGTACTCTTTTTTTAAAAAAAAAAAAATGAAGTAAAAGAGAACCCACAATGTCGAGCCAAGAGCACCTATATTGCTATCACCTAGTATTCCTAAATATAATAAAAAAAAGTGGCGGATCAAAAAACAATCCACAGCAGATCATATACTTCAATTAACGTCGCATCTTGCTTTATACCACATCGTTTTAAACGAAGTTTTACCACAACATTCCTCTAGTTTGTGTAATTGATTCAATGATGGAATCATGAATAGTCATAGTTCAGTCAGTATATCGTAATCGTAATCTCTTTTCCATTCTCTATGAATGGAAGAGTGAATTTACACATTTAAAGGGTTCAGTCAGAATTCAAATGAATCCCTAGATTGTATATATGTAAAATATATATTTATATATTTTTTTTTCTTAGAATCTATTAAAAAAAGCAAATAGATTTTTTTTAATTCGGATGAAACGATGAAAAAGTTTATTTTTCTTTTCATTTCAATATTTTATTGTTAAAAAAAATTGTATTGTTTAACAGAAAGAGAAGATGGTGTACAAAGGCAATAGAAAATTGATTCCGTAATGACTGGACTCTGGGACGGAAGGATTCGAACCTCCGAATAGCGGGACCAAAACCCGTTGCCTTACCGCTTGGCTACGCCCCATTTTTATTCACGACTACTAAAAGAGTAGTATTGCTATTGGTTGTTCGTCAATTGAATTCAGTCCAAATTAAATATAGCGTACATTGTTGCTAGAGTTTTGACATGTCTAGATAACAAATCAAACTGACTTTCTTTATTGATCATTAGATAGAATTCAATTAAGATATTCTATGAAAATATTATTTTTTTCATTCTCTTATGAGAATGAAAGGATTTTTGATTGAGTAAGTTAAAAAAAGTCTTTTTAGACTATCTTTCTTTATTTTTTTCCTCATATAAAAAATATATTAAAAACTCAATCAAAATTTAATTATCCACAAGAACACCAATTTTTTTATGCTTAATATATTTAATTTGATCTTTATTTGTTTTAATTCCGCCCTTTTTTCAAGCACTTTTTTAGTCGCCAAATTGCCGGAGGCCTATGCCTTTTTGAATCCAATCGTAGATGTTATGCCCGTAATACCTCTTTTCTTTCTTCTCTTAGCTTTTGTTTGGCAAGCAGCTGTAAGTTTTCGATGAAATTCTTAATACTGTCTTAGAAAAATTAACAATTTTTATTCTTCCAACAATTTAAAAGATCAAAAAAATCTTGATGTATGAACGAACGCTCAATTCAAACATGCAATTTTTTGGTAGCCATACTAAATCCGGATCATTCTATTTCCTCAATTTTATCCTCTTTTCCCTAAATGAAAGAACCTAATTAGATTTTAGCGGACAAAAAAAAATATCTAGATGTTGATATTAAAATCTGTTTAAATATGAAAGACTCGATATTTTATTAAAAATGACTTTCTGAAACCTTTTTTTTCTAGAAAAAAAAAGAAATCACTTTATTTATTGGTATCAAAATGAGATATTTGGTATAAAAATAGAGAATCTACTCTCTTTTTGTTAAGTAAGATCTTGGAGATTGTGTAATGCTTACTCTCAAACTTTTTGTATACACTGTAGTTATATTCTTTGTTTCTCTCTTTATATTTGGATTCCTATCTAATGATCCAGGACGTAATCCGGGACGTGAAGAATAAAAAAGAAAGATTTTTTTTATTGCTTTGTTTAATTAAAAAAAATGCTCAAATTTCGGTAGATTTTATCTATTACACATCATCAAAAGGAGAAAAGGAAAGAGAGGGATTCGAACCCTCGGTACGATTAACTCGTACAATGGATTAGCAATCCAACGCTTTAGTCCACTCAGCCATCTCTCCGAATCGAAAAGGGATACTTAATTAGGTTCCATTAGAAAAAAAAAGAAAGGCTTGAAAACCCTTCTCCACTTTATAAAAAAAAACTTTCTTTTTTTGTTATAGATTATTATTTTTTTGTTATAGATTATTATTTTTTTGTTATAGATTATTATATATAATAATAATATATATTTTTTTATATTTTTTCATTTTCTATATTTTATTAGAATTTTATTATTAGAAAATTTTTTTTAATATAGAAATATATTTATCATCTAATTATATATATAATTTATAAATAATATATTATTATTATATAACCTTTTTATCGAAGTTTCTCAATAATTAGATTTACATCAAATATTATGTAGATAAAAATTAGATAAAGAAAACTGCAA